TGGATAATAGGTACTGTAACCGGTATTGTTGTGATTGGTTTAATCGGTATTTTCTTTTATGGTTCATATTCCGGATTAGGTTCATCTCTGTAATAACCAGACGAACTGGGTTATAGACATGAAAGCATAAGAACTCAACGGGATCCCCCTCGAATCAGACAAGGAACGAGGGGGTAGGTCCCGTTGAGTTCTTATAATACTTTTTTGTATAAATATTTCAAAAAAATCAACTTTTTCTTATGATTGATGTTTTTGAAAAATCCACTTCATTATCATTAATTGATTCAGAAAATCTTTTACTCGAAGGTATCTGTGAATACTTTCAAAATTAAAACAAAGAAGTAATCACTCAATTTCCCCTTTTAGATTTTAGAATGACTCACAATTTTATATAGTTCTATATATAGATATATATTTATATATATTAGGTATCATGCAAACCCTTTCTATACTAATAAAATAGAACCTTACTCTATTTAATCTAATAAAAATTTCCTTTTTTCGATTTTAGAAGTTCATTGAACTTGAAGAAGTTCTATTTGTATTTGTTCAATAAATTTACCTATATTTTTGTTTGTCCACTACTTAACATGATAAATCGAAAAAAGGTTATGATAAACCGAGAAAAAAATGGAAACTACGAATAGTCATTTTTGACGAACAGGATCAAGAATCATTATTAATTCGACACAAGAAGGGGTTGGGGAAAATCCCCTTTCTTGTCTCACGGACTAGGAGACGAACAACCCCCCCCCCCCCTAAAAAAAAACCTTTATTCCTTTCATTTATACTTTGGTTTCTATTTTCCGCTTATTTATCTTTTTTTTTGTTCTATTCGAATAGAAAACTACTGATTCATTATATAACACTTCGATTTGGAATGAAAAAACAAAGAAGAGATAAGTGAAATAAAATAGTCTTCGTCAAAATATACATATCATGACCGGTATAAGTAATTCCCGAAATCCGGTAGAAAAAAAAAAAAAGAAACAAACAAAAATTTTTTGATCATACACAATTACATAATATAATTATTACATAATCTAATTGCCAACAGGAGTTTGTTTCTTTTTAGAGCTTGATGTTGAAAAATACGAGGATCTAGAAATTCATTTCGGACAATTGAACCTTCTCAAACTGTTTCTTTTTAAGAACTAAAAAGATTTGTGCCAAAATAACAGATGCCAAGAAGAGCAAAAGGCCTTGGACACGTAATGGATCTTGAAGTACTACTTCCGCATCCCCCTGACCAAATCCGCCCACATTGGGATTACTCGTTAATGGTTGATCAAGTTTGATGGATTCGCCCTCGGAAACAAGAAGTTCTGGCCCTGGAGGGATAATATCAACCACTTGACGCCCATCCGATGCCTCCACTATGGTTATTTCGTACCCCCCTTTCTCTTTTCGTATGATTTTGCTTACTATACCTGCTGCTGTAGCATTATAAACATTATTGTTACTCTTGCTCCCGTCGGGATAAATCTGACCCCTTCCTCTGTTCCCGCCGACATATATGGGATATTTTAAGAAGTGAACATCTTTCTTAGTAGCGGGGTCCGGGGAAAGAATAGGAAAGGTGATTTCACTATATTTCTGACCAGGAACAGGACCTATCACAAGAATATTTTTTTTAGTAGGGCGGTAACTTTGAAAAGCCAGATTTCCTATCTTTTCTTTAATCTCAGGCGAAATACGATCGGGGGGGGCTAGTTCAAACCCCTCGGGTAAAATAAGAACAGCCCCTACATTCAAAGCTCCTTTTTTACCATTAGCAAGAACTTGTTTCACTTGCAGATCATAGGGAATTCGAACAACTGCTTCAAATACAGTATCCGGAAGTACCGCTTGTGGAACCTCGATATCCACGGGTTTATTAGCTAAATGGCAATTGGCACATACAATACGGCCAGTTGCTTCTCGTGGATTTTCATAACCCTGCTGTGCAAAAATGGGATAGGCATTTGAAATGGGTGCCTGAGTTATTATATATATCATTATCATGAGCGATACGGAAATGGATCGAGTAATCTCTTTCTTTATCGACGAAAAGGTTTTTTTAGTTTGCATGGTCCAATCATTGATCCCGAAATTTTTTACAATAAAATTAGGTAGGTCGCTAGTAGAGTTCCCTATCTATAATTTTGCTATTTAATGAAATAAATTTTATGAAATATTGGAGAAATCGCTTGGCTGGGTAAAAAGATTAAGTACTATTTTGAATGTTTTGCTTATGTACAAAGTACCAAATATTCTAATTAGGTCGGTCGATAATTTTTCAGTCGTTCATTGAATGATAAATCACTACAAGTGAAGGAGATACACGATTTAAATAACGAAAGATCCAATATTTAAAAATTGTATCTAAAATGACTGGAAAAGTAGAAACAAGACCGGATATGATTTGATCATTATGAGTAAATCCAAAATCTTTGTAGACAGAGCCAATCATTAATTCCCAACCGTGGGGCGAATGGAATCCGATACATAAATCAGTTAATAAAAGAATAGAAAAAGCTTTTATTGTGTCGCTTAAGTTATATAGGAATTCTTGAACCCAAGAGTTAAGAATAACAAGTTCTTCATTACCTAAAATAGAATAACCACTTAGAATAACGAAACAGATTATATTTGTCGAGAAGTGTAAAATTGTATGGATACGATCCTCATTGTGCATCTTGATCAATTGGATCGTTTCTTTGTAGATTTCAACGCGAAGCTTTTGTAAATGTGTTTCCGGGTATTCCTTTATCATTTCCTCCAAACGAAGGAGTTCCTCTAAGTCTATGAATTTTTTTAGAATACTCTTTTCTTGAATATCATTCAAAAGAATTTCGGATTGCCTAATATTCCACCAATTAGTAATCCAAGATTCCAGACTTTTTTGAAATGAGAGAGAGATCCACCAAGGCAAAAATACTATAGATGCAAGATATAGAAGGGAAATTAATACTTTCTTTTTTGCCATTTTTTAGTCTGTGAATTTTTGAAGTTTTAATGAACTCACCCCATGCGTCGACTCTATATGATACTAATATTTCTATCAAGCATAAGTTATATTCCAAGTCATCTAGCCCATTAATCCATTTCGGAGTTTTTATTTGTGATGCAGTATAGTGGTTAGTCCTTGAATCTAGAAAGAATACAGAAATAGAATAAAAAAGAGCCCACTTCAAATTAAATTAATATTTAGTAGGATTTCGAGACGAAAGAACTCCTGTTCTATTAAAAAAAATATAAAAAAAAATTATGGACACAAAAATTTTCGTTTTAGGGTTGTTTCGGATACGTTTACTTTGGCTCGAATAAGCAACTTCCGTTAACTTATGGTATAGACAAAAAGAGGATTCTTGAGTTTTTTCCCTCTTGCAAAGTATTAATTCTTCAATTTCTTTTTTCAAAATACTTCAATTGGTACGCGCAAGAAATAGGCCAATTCAGCAGCTTTTTGCTCAATTTCTCGCGGAGTCAAATTCTCATCAGTACGCGTCAAGGGAATGGACCCCTGGCCTCTGATTTCCATATAAAGGACCCGACGAGCAAAAATACCCTCTTTATTTTCTATTCTGATGGACTGAATGTCTTTCATAAGGAATCGGAGGAATATGCGACGGTTTTTTCCAGGGAATCCCCAACGAAAAATACACACTATGCCCTCTTTTATATCGAATCGATCATAACCACTACCTACATTCCACAAAATTGTGCACCACAAGTAAGAACTAATAAAAAGACCCGCGATCCCATAGAAAGACATCACGATCCCTTGTGGAAAAAAATGGATTTGCTGAGAAGGAAATAAAGATATAAAATTCCTACCAAAATAACTGGAGGTTCCAACCAATACAAACCCTAATGAACCTAAAAAAAGAATAAGGGCCCAGCCGAAATTACTTATTTTTCGAGATCCCGCTATAAGTTCTATCCATATACGTTCTGATCGCCAACTCATATTCTCACTAGACCTAGTTGCATTTTATTGGAATTGGAAAAATAACAAAAATAAATTGGATTTTACTTTTTTTGTTTCCGAAGTAACTTTCATCAACCAGCACTACTATGATGTGAACCTTTAAGAATAATTCATCGAATTGCTTAGATCGAAACTAAAATACTAACATCTCTTTCATACGATTTCCTATAGCTATCCACATATATATATTGACTTTACGTTTCCGAAATTATCCCCGATGCCGATCCATTTGAAAAATGAATTTTCCCCTATATCATGTTTACACATACATAAGAGCTTATGCTCGAAAGAAGCAACATGTTATACCATATTCTACTAAATAGATATGGGTGTTATGATCCAAGTCAGTTTTGAAAAAAAAAAAAAAAAATGGATAAAATTTGTCCCTATAGTATCTAAAAAATCTTGTTTTTTTGAACATGAAGAGATAAAGAAACCATTGCAATTGCCGGAAATACTAAGCCTACTAAAGGCACAAAAATGGAGGGAAAGTTGTTGAGAGTTATCATTGAATGGGTACCTCGATTTAATATTTGTACCTGTTATTTTTATTTATTGTTTTATATTAATATTTTTATTTTAACCTTATATTGTTAGAAAGATATCTTATAATTCATATATAATATATAATTCATATATAATATTTATTTTATATAAATATAATTATTATAATAAGTATACCTAATAAGTATACCTAAGTGAGTATATACTTAAATAAGGAATATATAAGTATATGTTTTAATATAAGTATTTTTTGAATAAATATTTATTCAAAAATTCAATAAATGTGTAAATAAAAAATATGTAAATAAACGGACTTATTCACCCTTCTACATGTTTCTACACGAAATATATGTATGATAATCCACCTTTTTATTATTCATAATATTTGTTATTTTCTTGTTCTTGTCTTATAATTTAAGAATTTTCATTTCAAAAAAATTATTCCGTTTTATTAAATTAATTAATAAATTAAGACTCTACTCTACGGCTATACTTAATCTAAGTTTGATTCAAAGGAAAGAAA